CATCTCATTTACAGGGCGCGCGATAGTTCAATTATCTATGGACGATTCTTCGTTCAATGCCCCTTACAATTACAATGGGTTTCGAAGATACAAATTATTCTTTTTTTTCTTTTCTATTGGGACATAAACCGACCTAGGTAAATCCACGAGTTCGATTCGATTAGTTCTTACTATTACTATATAACACTATATAACCATTTGAACCCCAAATTGTCCTCTAACTCATATTCCAGAGTATATCTTTTAACGGTGCAAACAAAAAAATAAGAAAATTCTGTTTTCCCTGCCCATAAATGAAATATTAAATAATTGTAGACTGGAAATGAAAGCCCCTTTCTCGCATTCGTTCTCTATTGCATTGTCGGAACAAAACAATATTGGATTCTGAAACCAAGGAAATCTATTGAAAAATATATTTTCGAAATATAATATACTTTTTTATATGTATCGGAAAAGAATAGCGATTTATTCCTATGGAACATCCAGTAACAAGAAGATAAAATAAGAAATATCGAAAAATTCTTGCCTTGTATGTTCCAAGGAAATAAAACAAAAACCGCTTCTAGGATTTAATATATATCGAATTTATATATCAGAATAGCTGATATAGTCATGATTCAATGGGTTAGGTCCACTTACTTTTATAATTTTATGTTATGGTAGTTTGATAGGAAAAATGGGGAAGTAGGAATATTTTGGTTTGGCAATTAATAATAGAGATTGGATATCTAGAATATTTTTTGTCCTGGGACAAAAAAAAATGGAATATATAAGATATGAAGAGGACTATTATGTCACTACAGAGCGGAATCCCCTAAAATAAAAGTGCAATTAGTCATTATGATAATGATTCAATGTTCAACTTTTTAACTATAAAAAAACTCCTAATAAGCGGAACTCATTATAATGCGGTTACCTTTTTCTTTTTTTTATCAACAATATCTCTATTCTACGTTGAAAAACGAAGAATAAGACTTGAGTGACTTGAGTTTTTTGGAAAAAGCCCTTTATCGGATTTGAACCGATGACTTACGCCTTACCATGGCGTTACTCTACCACTGAGTTAAAAAGGCCCTATTTAATTCATGAATTAGTCATTTTCTATTATGGAGTCTAATGCATATATGTATATATGCATTAGTCTAGTACTATAGGTATATATGTACATATGAACTCATTCAGAAAAAAATCTGATTTACTTAGAGGTAAAATTATTCTCTTTCTTTTTGAGAAAATGCAGTGAATTGTTTCAAGACTGATCCCCCTTGCTTTGTTTACTTTGACTGACCTGACCCATCAGAACAAGACTCGCTTGATTTACGAATCCAATATTGACATAGATTCAAGGCATTTTCTTGAATCATGTGATGAGGGGATTCGTACCCCGAATCGAATTCTTATAAAAAAGAACTTTTTTATCCCTTTTTGCATTTTCTGACTTAGTGTGAGATAGTTATAGGCATATTTTATCTGAACGATAAACGAAGCAATGAATAAAAAAGAAATGAAATGGGGGTTTACCCCCTTTTTCAGGTCGGACCAATCATTGACCGAACCGAAGGAATCCTATACTTCTTTATATAGAGTTATATAGAATATTTTATATAGAGTTATTATAGTATGAGATGCTTCATTCATGAAGTGAAGTATCAAATCAAACAAAAAAAATCTATCGAATCATAACATAGAAAGTAGGAAAGACTCTTTCGATTTAGCCATACCATTAGATTATATTGACAATTCCAAAAAACTGATCATACTATCATCATAGTATGATGACGGTCGGGCGGATATGCCCCCATCGTCTAGTGGTTCAGGACATCTCTCTTTCAAGGAGGCAGCGGGGATTCGACTTCCCCTGGGGGTAGGGTACTACGAAAGGAAGTTGATCGTGGATTATCAATAAGCCTGGAATGAATTCTTCCTGGGTCGATGCCCGAGCGGTTAATGGGGACGGACTGTAAATTCGTTGGCGATATGTCTACGCTGGTTCAAATCCAGCTCGGCCCAAAAATGCACCGCTCCATGAGTATGATATAATAAATTCGTCCTACAGAAACAGAAATGTCTGATCCGTATAAATAAAGAGAAAAAATCAATTTTTTTTGCTCTATCTATATGTTTCTCATTCGTTCTGTTCTGATCTTTCTAACGATCCATATTCATGATCCTTAAGTAAAGTATCAAGAAAAGGATCTTTTTTTCTTATTGAAAGATTGATTATTTCTTTTTTACAATAAAAGAACCACAGGTTACTAGTAATTCGTATAACTCTCACTAAAGCACATATTTATGTGGATATGATATCAATATATCATTCGTGTATCTCTTACAATATGACGAGTAGAATATTCTTATGAAACCATAAGAGTATGTATTCCATATACCTCGCCGGGATTGTAGTTCAATTGGTCAGAGCACCGCCCTGTCAAGGCGGAAGCTGCGGGTTCGAGCCCCGTCAGTCCCGAACTAGGATCCGACGAATTTCTCAATTCATCTTTCTCTTTTCTGTGAAAAGGAAGACAGAGAGCAAAATAGAATTATGGAGTGCCCGTATTTTTACCGGGAGTGCAGACACAAATTATCTTCGTTTATTGTACGATACACAATAAACTTAATATAATTACCTCGACAGAGTACTTTTCAGGTTCAGGTGAAACCACACTTTTTTGAATTCCGGCTTTGTTTGTGTATCCTCTAATACTATAGTAATTGGTTGGAGACAACCTATCTCATTCAAATAGCATACTGAATTTGTGATGTATACGTTCTAATCCCAATCCAAGAAGAAGATACTAATTAAATAAAAAAAAAGACCAAACAAGCAAGGCCCCCTTTTAGTATTTAGTCAATTTTTGGAATATTCGATTTTTTATACTTAATCTGCCCTTTTTTCCATCTCACTTCTACTGTTTGAATTGGATCTGTGTATGACCCATAGAATACCGGTCATATGATACCTCATAATTGTATGTATTTGTATATATACTATTGTATGTATAAGTAGTAGAATTGTATAAGGAAGATAATAGGTTATAGAAAAGAAAAGTGAAAAAAAAAAGATGAAAATCCAATGATAGGATTTATGATCCAATCAAAAACGGCATTTTTGATTTAGTATGAATCAAAGATTTTTCTATGTTATACTATTTCATTTTCGACGATGAATCAATTTGATAGATCAGATATTGTTATTCATAATATTGATCTGATTCAGTATCATCAGGATGCAATTCATCCCATTGAATTTACAGGAGTCAAATTTATCATCTCTATGGGATTAGATCCCGAGTTATTTCGAAACAAAAAAAGAAGATTATGGAAGTCAATATTCTCGCACTTATTGCTACTGCACTGTTTATTTTAGTTCCTACTGCTTTTTTACTTATCATATACGTAAAAACGGTCAGCCAAAATAATTAATTTGAATGAAACTTGAATTATTAGTTCTTATCAATGATTGAAGAAATAAAAGAGATTCAAACTTTAAGTCTTAAATTAAATGATAGGGCTGGAATCAGAAGTAGAAGTATCTGAGATAGTGTGGTAGAAAGAACTATATATATAGTTCTTTCTACCACACTATCTAGTATTATATACTATTTATTATTATATAATGTAACGTTTCTAAAGTTGTATACGAATCTAGTCTTCATTCATTTCATATGGATCAATTTACAATATGTATGTACATATATTAGATGTACCTTTAAATAGCACTCGAATTCTATTTTTTTTTTTTCGCTACATATAAATAGAATACATTTGTGATGAGATGAGTCAAAAAAAAGCATAAAAAAATTTCTAGGAGTCTAAAACAAACGTGAAATGTGCGATGTACAGATCGCTCAACGGAAGAAAGATCTCATTTTATTAGGTGTAGGACCTCTTTTCTTTGGACAACCGCTAATCGCTTCCTGTGGAAAGAAAGTATGTATTGCCGTTATAGCAGCAGACTTTCTCTTCAAACAGTAAAAGTTAAGAAAAAGGGGAAAGAAATAAAGAAAAAAATAGGGATTGGTTTTTCTCGTTGTAATATCCATAATTCTGGTAAGAGTTGATTCACCAAAATAGAATATTTAGGAAAAATTCGATTAGAAAAAATTTCCTATCATGCGTAGATTTGAGTTTCGAAATTAAATTCCATTATGGTAATCATTCATTGTTTGATCGAATGATTATTATTCATAATTGAATTTTTTTATGCATTACCATATTCCAGTACAATTTGGAAACAGAAACATTTTTTTAAGGCTTCGCAAAACGATCAATAAAGAATTGATACAATTCGATTACTCAATGGATTACTCAATTAGTACCCTAGCCCTAGAGTCCACTCCTTCCCCATACTACAAGTGAAAGAGAAAATGTAAAGACTACCATTAAAGCAGCCCAAGCGAGACTTACTATATCCATGTGAATTATGTCCCCTATCTCCATGAAGGAATTATTCCATTATTGATTAATAATCATAGTGGAATCAACGGCACAGAGTCAAAATAGGATTCTGAATTAAGGCTATTGATGAACCAAACCAATTCAATGAATACATTTGTAACAAGTTCCTATATTATTATAGGATTTCTGGTAGAATCAGGAAGCATTAAGTACAAATACAATACACACACCTTTGGAAATCTCAAAGGAATGTTCCTAATGGAACAGGTAAGCCTAAAGAAAAGAATAGTAAGACCTTTTGTTTGTTTTGGTACCCTCCCCTCATAAGCAAAAAACATAAAAATATACCATCAAGATAAATAACTTTCTATCAGATATCTATATTTCCTGTGAAAAAAAAAATAGCCCGAACCAATCATTAATAAATAATGAAATTGAATTATGAAATTCAATTATAAATTAATAAGTAATAAGGGGGAGTTGTTTCATCCATATTGGCACCGTACCAGTTTGGGCCACACCCAGAACTCATGGTTCTAAAAATAAAGTATTGACACGTCTGCTTAGTCCTTTGCCTCTGCTTCCGCGGGGCAAGAATTCGT